CCAGAATATGTTGATCGTAAATAACAGGATTGTTTATGAAAAAAAACTAATAAAAATTCGCATTCAGATACATAAGAATTGTACAGGAACCAAAATAATCTTTTATTTTCTTTTGAAAAAACAAAAATAGTTTTATTACTCTGAATAGTTTTATTCAGATTCTGATATTTATGTAGAAAGAATCGCAATAAATGTAAAGAGGGAATATCTTGAATCCAGCATTGAAGGATTTGAACCAAAATTTCAAAATGGATAGGATGGGGTATTAGTATATCTGAAACATTATTTAAATGAGATAATTTGTCCTCTAAAAAAGGAAATATTGAATGAATAGATCCTAAATTCTGAGATTTTGGTATTTCTTTTTCTTCGGAGGAAGATACTAATCGTAGCGAGAATGGAATTTCCACAATGACTGAAAAACCCTTTGATACCATTTGAGAATAAAAAAAATGAGAATCAAAATAATTAGTGTGTCCACCGAATCTATTTTGATTAGAATCATTAACCAAATCAATCAAAAAATTCTGTTGATACATTCGAATAATTAAACGTTTTACAAGTACTAAACTCAATTTATTGTTATAACCAATAAATTCGATAGGTTCGTAAAAAATCGACCCATTTAAACTATCATCATGAGCAAGTGTGTAAATATACTCCTGCAAGAGAAGCGGATATAGGAAGTGTTGTTGCGGAGATCTATCTTTTTTTAAATACCCTTGTAATTCTTCCATTTACATTTTTCTACTTGAAACAGAGACACAAGACAGGAGGCATTTCTTGGGTTATCAAATGATACATAGTGAATGATACATAGTGCAATATGGTCCGAACAGGGTATATAATTACAGTATATATAGTTAAGAAATTAAAGATAGACCCCGGAGACCTAGAATCCAATCAACAGGATCCTTTTCCTCTCCTTTTCTATACAATAGGTTTTATCCTTTGTTAAAATTACAAGAGAGTAAAAAATCCTTTATTTTTGCAACCTGATCGCTCTTTTGATTTTGGAAAAAATTAGATTCTCTTTACTTTATCAGTATACTGTTTCTTCTACACATCCGTCTCCAAAGAGAATAGTTAGGATTTTTTTTCATAAAAAAATAAAAAATAATCAATGATTCACTCGCATAAAAACCTTTTTCTGCACTGGCACTAATCTATTTTTAACATCCAAATTAGATCGGGTAATTATTCCAATTTTAAGAATATAAGCTCGTTGCTTTTTGTTTTACCAAAATTAGGGCTAAAAGACGATATCCATTTATTCACTAGACCCAACTGTAAATTTCTTTTGTCTCCTTCCAAAAATAAAAACAATTATTACGACATGCTGTTTTTTCCTTCATTACCTTTTAAGATCAGTCGTGGTCTTATATAGACTCTACCAATAGTCTGGACGAATTCGTTGCTTCATCCAAATGTGTAAAAGATCATAGTCGCACTTAAAAGCCGAGTACTCTACCGTTGAGTTAGCAACCCAGATTGTAGATACGATAAAAAAAAAAAAAAAATTGATCCCATCCCGCCAAAAAAAAAGATTGAACTAGCAAAAAATCAAATTTAAAAGAAAAATTTTTTTAATCAATTATAAACACCAATCCACTAAAATAGGTAGGATTGGATTAAAAAATAATAAATTCTCAATAGATATATCTAAATATCTATAATTAAAACTTATACCCATTTTTCTCTTGATCCATTCCATTTTTTTTTTTTACGTCTTGTATACCAGTAAATTCAGTAAACACATCCTTATGACTAAGGTGACTAAGGCTAAAGCAAAGGAAAAATAAATATAAGGCAGGAATAAACAGATCCATTTTATTTATCTATGATCAAATTATATTTGTTCGGTACACCATTGTCAATATGAATAGAATGCTGAGAAAAAAATTCTAAATAAATCAAATTAAGGCCTTGTGTTAGATTAGCACAATATAAATAAAAAAATAAATTTGAATGCAAAAATAAATAAAGGCAGGGTAGAGAAAAATATCGAGTTGATTCAATCAAAAGAGGTACAGGTACAATAACCGAAATTGACCCTGTCTTTGTCGGTAAATTAAATTACTACAATAACAATAAATAATAAAATAATAAGTGAGCAAAAAAAAGAGCAAACAAATTATGGAGAAATAATTATACAAAGATAGATGCTAGTCCCCTCTCTTTTTTATTCAATTTTTTTAATTTAATTAAATTAACAGTTAACCCAATATTCCTTCTTTAAATAATTCTGTCTTCCTTAAAATATCATGAACAGTTACTGTGGGTTGAGCGCCATTTTCAAGGAAATATAGAATAGCGGGAACATTTGAATAGGTTTGATTCTTTATCGGATCGTAAAAACCTACCTTCCGAAGATCTCTTCCTTCTCTTCGGGATCGAACATCAATTGCAACGATTCGATAGATGGCTCATCGGGATAGATGTAGATAAACAATGCCCCCCCCTAGAAACGTATAGGAGGTTTTATCCTCATACGGCTCGAGAAAAAATGATTCTAATTTCTGTATATAACGACAAATATATCCATAAAATACTGAATAAATAATTATGATTAAAGTGGTTTTTTCTTCCTCTTTCCTTACGAAAGTTAAAAAGATCTCATTCGTACTCATAACTCAAGTTGGGTAATTCTGAGGAAATCCTTAGATATTTATTGAGCCGTCTCTAACCTCTTTTGTTTGTCTCGAATCAATTTTTATTCCGCATTTTGATCCAATTGTTGAGACAATTGAAAATAGTGTTTCCTTGTTCCGGAATCCTTTATTTTTGTTTTGTGAAATCATTGGGTTTAGACATTACTTCGGTGATCCTTACTCCTTTCAAAAGGGCAGCAACATACCTTTTGTTTTTTCTCTTATTTCTTTCTATAGAAAAAAATAAGAGAGATTGATTCCCTTGTGATACACTTTTGATCGAATATAGTTTTATGAATTCCGACAAATATTACTTATTTTATTTTTTATTTCAAACTTGTTTGAATTTTAACCCTTTTCAATTTATATAATTTATCAATTTATATTATAAATATATATTATAGAGGATATATTTACAAAGTTGGTTCAACTTATTGATTTTTATTGTCACTAACCCTAGATTCTTCCCCCCGATAAATAAATCTCAATACTTTCTGCTCGAGCTTCATCATGTACTTTTTATTTAGATTAGAACCCAACACAAATTAGGTTCCTAGTAAAAAGAACAAACTATGTCGAGCCAAGAGCATCTTCATTCTTATAGAAAATGGCGGATGTAAGAATCCACAGTCAATCATGTCCTTCAAGTCGCACGTTGCTTTCTACCACATCGTTTTAAACGAAGTTTTACCATAACATTTCTCTTATTTAATTTCAAACTGATATGGAATTGATTCAATATGAAATCATGAATAGTCATTGGATCAACGGATATATGTATATATTATTATATATTATGATATGGCCGGTCGTATAGTTTTGATTTTATATTATATCTATAAATAGTCTCTATAATTAAATATATAATAATATTTTACTTTTCTTACTTTACGGAAAAGTCTTACTCAGGAAGGATCCCTTTTTTTTTCTTGAACAAATAAATTAAAAACCTCAAAGAAAGGGGCTGGGACGGAAGGATTCGAACCTCCGAGTAACGGGACCAAAACCCGTTGCCTTACCGCTTGGCCACGCCCCATTGAAATTTATATTCAACACTAATAAATACTAATATTATATTAGTATTGGTTATTCGTCAATTCTAGTATGTAATATATTGTTGCTAGGTTTCTATACATGAAGAGATAGAATCAAAAAATTCATTGATCATTACATTGAATTCAATTAAGATATTGTATGAAAGTATAATTCTTTGTATTCTTGTTTGAGAATTGAAAGGGGTTTTTGATTTGGGATAGTTCAAAGAATAAAGAAGGATTTTTTTGCCTGCCTTTTTCATTTTTACCTTATATTATAAAATATAAAAATGACTCAATCAAAATTAAATTATCTAATCTACAAGAACGAAATTTTTGTTATGCTTAATATCTTTAGTTTTATCTGTATCTGTCTTAATTCTATCCCTTATTTGAGTTCGAGTAGTTTTTTCTTCGCCAAATTGCCCGAGGCTTATGCTTTTTTCAATCCACTCATAGACATTATGCCTATCATACCTCTATTCTTTTTTCTCTTAGCCTTTGTTTGGCAAGCTGCTGTAAGTTTTCGATGAAATCTTCAATATTCTCCTAAATTCATGATAAAAAAAAAAAAAACACACTTCATTATAGCATAGCATATGCGGTACGAAAAAAATGGGTAATCTATTCCCCTAAAAAAAATGATATCTTGGAGATTTTGTAATGCTTACTCTCAAACTCTTCGTTTATACAGTAGTGATATTCTTTGTTTCTCTCTTCATCTTCGGATTCTTATCTAATGATCCAGGACGCAATCCAGGACGTGAAGAATAAACATAAGACATTTTTAGCTTTGCTTTTTTTAAGAATTCTTTATTCCATTAACTATTTTAATCAAGGGATCCAGTGATGAGGGATAGCGGAGAGAGAGGGATTCGAACCCTCGGTATAAATAAAAATCATACAACGGATTAGCAATCCGCCGCTTTAGTCCACTCAGCCATCTCTCCCAACTAAAAATTGAAAATTGTTTATGTGATATAACAGGTAAAGTTGAAGTAAAGATTGATCAAAAACCCCTCATCTTCTTTCTTTTCTTATTTTTTCTTATTAGAATTTAGAATAGAAAAATATAAAAAACAATCAATTCAATATATATATATAAATATTATGATGATAATATACGATATAAAAAATTTTGATCAGATCAGCAATTCAATTTATATAATGATTTGAAACAGATATCACCAATAGAAGGACTACCTTACTTTTTATTTTGTACGAAAAAATCCCGGCCCGCTTAAGTACTGGCCGGGCAATTTCCATTCTCATTCTATGGCAATTTCCATTCTCATTCTATGATGGAAGTGTCATT